GATGAGCCACAATCAAGACAGCACCAGAATCATGAAAATTCTAGCGTTGACATGTATTTCGCTCCGCCGGAGACTTAAAGTAAAGAAAAAAAGGCAAAGAGCAGAAAACTTATTTAAATAATATAAAAAATTATAATTATACTTTTCCTTTGCTGGGAAGTCATTACTGACAGTCCCGGCCCTAAGGAGACATTGAAGCTGGACCATAAAAACGATTAATTCTGCATACATGGTTCTTTTTTTTCAACTTCCTTTTCAACTGCCAGATCCTTATGAAATGCATTTTGGTCAATTGGATCTCAGGTGTTCAAATAAAGCTTGTTCTTTGAATTGAACAAGTAAAAAAAAAAGTATAATGAGTCATTTATAATGTTATAATGATAATGAGTTATTTATATTATAATATATATATATATATAATATGTGTGTTTAATATTTGAGTTTATTGTTTATTTAATATATGTATGTATAATGTGTGTCTGTATATGTTTTTTTATTCCAGTTTTTTACAGTTACAGTAAAGTAAGTAAATTTAGAAAAAGAATCAAATCATAATAATAAAATATTAATTCTTAATAATAAGAAATGACACTTCCATCATGGAATGGGAGTGGAAATTGCCCTTGGTACTGCTTTAATAGCAAGTATTCATGATTTGATATCAAATCATGATTAAATCATTTGATCCATAAATGATTCATTGGAACAAAAAAGAAGTACTGGCCCGGCCAGTACTTAAGCGGGCCGGGGGAATAAACCTTTCGTACAAAATAAAAAAAAGTAAGGTATTCTTTCTATTTCTATTGGTGATATCTGTTTCGAATCATTATATAAATTGAATTGCTGATCTGATCAAATTTGTATATATCGCATATTTATATATTTTTATTTATATATTTCTTATATATCTTTCTAATTCTAATAAGAAAGGAAGACGAGGGTTTTTTTTGATCAATCTTTACTTCAACTTTACGTGTCACATCACATAAAAATTTTTAAATTTTGAATTGGGAGAGATGGCTGAGTGGACTAAAGCGGCGGATTGCTAATCCGTTGTACGAGTTTTATTTGTACCGAGGGTTCGAATCCCTCTCTCTCCGTTATCCCCCATCACTTGAGACTTTCGAATTCGAAAAAATCTCGATCCCTTTATTTTAACTATTTTTTTTATAGTTAAATCTATGGAATAGATAAAATAATAAGAATAAAGAATTCAGAAAAAAAGCAAGGAAGAGCTAAAAATCTCTTATGTTATGTTTATTCTTCACGTCCAGGATTGCGTCCTGGATCATTAGATAAGAATCCGAAGATGAAGAGAGAAACAAAGAATATCACTACTGTATAAACGAAGAGTTTGAGAGTAAGCATTACACAATCTCCAAGATAAGATCATTTTTTTGAAAGGGGGAATAGATTACCTATTTTTTTTTGTACCACATATGGTATTTTGACATAACATATCTCAAAAAGAAAAAAATGAAGTGTTGTGTTTTCTTGAAAAAAAGTAATTTTCACGAATTTCTTTGGAATAAGATTCTGATTCCTTCGTTATCAAAATTTTCTTGTCATATCCACAATTAGGTATTGTGGAAGACCTAATAAAGTCTTTCTTCACTGGAAGGTCAGAACGAGGAAATAAATTGATCCAAATTTAATTAAATTCATTGCTACGGTTATTCAATATTCAAAATTTGGATTTTTGAATCGAGGGTTTATAATGTAAGACTTATCTGATCTTATTAATTTTTAGAATCTTTTTTTTTATCAAAAAAATCATGAATTTAGGAGAGTATTAAAGATTTCATCGAAAACTTACAGCAGCTTGCCAAACAAAGGCTAAGAGAAAAAAGAGTAAAGGTATGATGGGCATAAAGTCTACGAGTGGATTGAAAAAAGCATAAGCCTCGGGCAATTTGGCGAAGAAAAAACTACTCGAATAAAGGGTAGAATTAAGACAGATACAGATTAAACTAAAGATATTAAGCATAACAAACATTTCGTTCTTGTAGATTAGATAATTTGATTTTGATTGAGTTACTTTTATAATATAATATAAGGTAAAAATGAAAAAGGCAGGCCAAAAAAATCCTTCTTTTTCTTTGAACTCTCCAAAATAAAAAATCCCTCTTTCAATTCTCAAATGAGAATACAAAGAATTATACTTTCATACAATATCTTAATTGAATTCCATGTAATGATCAATGAATTTTTTGATTCTATATCTACATGTATAGAATCCTAGCAACAATATATCACATATGTATTTGGGCTAGAATTGACGAATAACCAACACTAATATTAGTGTTTATTAGTGGCGAATAGAAATCTAAATGGGGCGTGGCCAAGCGGTAAGGCAATGGGTTTTGGTCCCGTTATTCGGAGGTTCGAATCCTTCCGTCCCAGATCGTTTCTACCAGAAACGACAGATTGGATCACATTGTATCCAACATTAAACAGAAAATTGTTAAAGAGAACAATCTTTCGTTCTGAATTCTACGAATGATTCTTAAGAATTTATTTGGTTTCTTACAAACATAATCAAGTGTCAAATGTGGTTGGAAATAAATATCTTTATTTTTTGAATTCCAAAAATTGATTTTTGGTGAATCATTCACATTCAGGCGATACTCCTACTATATCATATTCATATTGAAGTTAGTTCCTTAGAGTAACTTTATGCCCAATATCCATGAAATGTGAATTCTCACATAATTCATTCTGAATCGAAATGCGAAAGAAAGGTCTCTCTATTCCCTTCCCAAAAACCTAAAGTAAATAAATGGGGTATCCTAATTCCACATTCTATGTAGAGACTAAGGAGTAGGGAGTTTTTGGTACTAATTTTATCACCGGCCTTAAAACTTCTAAAGCTCGGGTGGGAAAAAATAAAAATAGGAAAACGAATTGATCTGAACCCAATTTTTTTATTTTGTATCTTATCTGGTTCAAATGAATAATTGTAAATGAATGTAATGTATCGGTTGGGGGAATTCATATATTCTGGAATTGATGGAAAGATTCTTGACTTGAACCTGAAATAAAACAAAATCTGTATAAAATGAACAAGGTCTATGACTATATATATGTATTATTATTGTTTTGTTTTATTTCAGTAACAACAGCCTTTCGGTTAAGTGAAAAGGATCTGTGATTCCTTAAATATCCATGATTACCTACGGTAACAATTGTTCGTTGTATATGGTAGATACGAAAAGATCAGACTCCTCTGATTCTGATTTTTTCTTTCAGATGAAAGAAAAAATAACGACCTTAATCTTACCTTACACGAGATATTTTCTATTCTATAACCATGAAAATAAATAAACTGGATTCTCAACCTATCTCTCTAGTTTAAATTAAACCATTGATAATTCAATTGGACATGGTCAAAATTTGCGCCTCTTTAGTGAATGAGATATCTGTTAAAAATTGTTAGCTACTCATTAGTTATTGTGTCGACTTGTTAATTGAATTAGAGATCAAATTAAGTCATGAACGGAAATATGTTTTCCATTCATGATGCTGAAGTCGGGGATTCTTTAAACTATTTTTTTTACTTAATTTTTTATGATATGAATCTTTGGTACTCGAAGAAGTGTGATAAATCTATATTATTGAGAAAACTTCCAACGTTCGCGGGTCATTGGAATAGTTTATTTGATTAAAAACTTATTTTATTCCGGGATTGGGAATCCATTAAGGGCCCTTCTTTGAGGTTTATAATTTATTTGTTCGAGAAAAGTAGGATCCTTCATGATTGACCGTCCCGAACAATCTGTTGAAGATGTAAATAAATCTTAAGCAAACTCGTTTATTCGTCTTTTTTAGAAATGTGTTTCATTCCATTCATATGATATGGGGTTAAAAAATTGGATCCTTGCTGAGCCTTCTCCGGAAAATACTTATATATCTATAGATATAGATAGATAGAAAATATAGACTATAATAGACTATACCGGCTATATATATATATAATAATATATACATATACCAGTTGAGCCAATGACTATTCATGATTTTATATTGAATCAATTCCATATCGGTTCGAAATTAGAGAAATGTTATGGTAAAACTTCGTTTGAAACGATGTGGTAGAAAGCAACGTGCGACTTGAAGGACATGATCGACTGTGGATTCTTACATCCACCATTTTCTATAAGAATGAAGATGCTCTTGGCTCGACATAGTTTGTTCTGTTCTACTAGGAACCTAATTTGTGTTGGGTTCTAATCTAAATAGTACATGATGAAGCTCGAGCAGAAAGTATTGATTCATTTATCGGGGGGAAGAATCTAGGGTTAGTGACAATCAAAATCAATAAGTTGAACCAACTTTGTAAGTATATCCTCCATATATAAATCGAAAAGGGTTAAAATTAAAAAAAGTTTGAAATAAAAAAAGGAAGATTTATCGGAATTGGTAAAACTATTTCGATCAAAAGTGTATCACAAGCGAATCAATCGTTCGTATTTTTTTCCATAGAAAGAAATAAGAAAAACAAAAGGTATGTTGCTGCCCTTTTGAAAGGAGTAAAGATCGCCGAAGTAATGTCTAAACCTAATGATTTCACAAAGCAAAGATAAAGGATTCCGGAACAAGGAAACACTATTTTCAATTGTCTCAACAGTTGGATCAAAATGCGGAATGAAAATAGATTCGAGACGAGACAAACAAAAGAGGTTAGAGACGGCTCAATAAATGTCTAAGGATTTCCCTTCGAACTCTTTCAGAATTACCAAACTTGAGTTATGAGTACGAATGAGATCTCTTTTTCTTCCGTAAGGAAGAAGAAAAACCCACTTAAATCATAGTCTAATTCATGATTTTGTGGATCCATTTGCCATTATATACAGAAATTAGAATCATTTTTTCTCGAGCCGTATGAGGAGAAAACCTCCTATACGTTTCTAGGGGGGGCATTGTTTATCTACATCTATCCCAATGAGCCATCTATCGAATCGTTGCAATTGATGTTCGATCCCGAAGAGAAGGAAGAGATCTTCGAAAAGTGGGTTTTTACGATCCGATAAAGAATCAAACCTATTCAAATGTTCCCGCTATTCTATATTTCCTTGAAAATGGCGCTCAACCTACAGTAACTGTTCATGATATTTTAAGGAAGGCAGAATTAGTTAAAGAAGGAATCTCGAGTTAATTGTTAATTTAATTAAAGTAAAAAATAAAATAAAAAAATTGGAATAAAAAAGAGAGGGTAACTAGCATCTATCTTTGTGTAATTATTTCATTTCCCCAGAATTTGCTCTTTTCTTGCTCCATTCATACTTATTTATTTTTTTCTTGTGGGAATAAAATTTACCGACAAAGACGGGGTCAATTTTTCTTATTGTACCTCTATTGATTGAATGAACTCGATATTTTTCTCTACCCCGTCTTTATTTTTTTTTTCATTCTAATTTCTTATTTATGTTGTGCCAATCCAACACAAGGCCTTATTTGATTTACTTAATTTGTTTTATCAGCATTCTATTCATATTGACAATGGCGTATCGAACAAATATAATTCGATCGTAGATAAATAGATCTGTTTATCCCTACCCTATATTGATTTTTCCTTCACTTCAGTTAAATGATGTGTTTGCCGGATTTACTGTCATACAAGACGTATTTTCTTAATGAAAAAAAAAATGGATCAAGAGAAAAATTGGTGTAAGTTTTGATATATCTATTGAGAATCCGTTGTTTTTTAATCCAATCTGCCCATTTTGGTATTGTGGTGTTTATAATAGATCATAAAATCTTTCTTTTAGATTAGATTTGTTGCTAGTTCAATGTTTTGATTTTGACGGGGTCCTGTAGTGCAATCCAATTCATTTTTTTTTGATCGTATCTACATATTTATCCGGGTTGCTAACTCAATGGTAGAGTACTCGGCTTTTAAGTGCGACTATGATCTTTTACACATTTGGATGAAGCAACGAATTCGTCCAGACTATTGGTAGAGTCTATAAGACCACGACTGATCCTAAAAGGTAATGAAGGAAAAAACAGCATGTCGTATTAAAATATAAAATTAATAATAAAATAAATTTTATTAAAATAGAACTTTGAATTTTTCCTTCCCGGGTTGTTATAAAATATTGTTTTGATTTTTGGAAGGGGACAAAAAAATAAATTCACATTTACGGTTGGGTCTAGTGAATAAATGGATAGAGTCCTATAGCCCTAATTCTGGTAAAACAAAAAGCAACGAGCTTATATTCTTAATTTGAATAATTACCCGATCTAATTAGACGTTAAAAATAGATTAGTGCCCGGTGCGGGAAAGGGTTTTCCTGTGAGTGAATCATTGATTCTTTTTATTTTTTTTTTTATGAAATAAATCCTAACTATTCTCTATGTATGGATTGGAGACGGATGTGTAGAAGAAACAGTATACTGATAAAAAGAATAGAATTTATTCCAAAATCAAAAGAGCGATCGGGTTGCAAAAATAAAGGATTTTTTACCCTCTTGTAATTATAACGAAGATAAACCAATTGTATAGAAAGGGAGAGGAAGGGGATCCTGTTGATTGGACTCCGGGTCTCCGGGGTATATTTTTTTTTCTTACTATATATACTATATATACTATATACATATAATACATATACATAATATATACCTTGTTCGGACCATATTGCACTATGTATCATTTGATAACCCAAGAAATGCCTCCTGTGTCTCTGTTTCAAGTAGAGAAATGTAAATGGAAGAATTACAAGGATATTTCGAAAAAGATAGATCTCGGCAACAACACTTCCTATATCCGCTTCTCTTGCAGGAGTATATTTACACACTTGCTCACGATCATGGTTTAAATGGTTCGATTTTTTACGAACCTATGGAAATTTTGGGTTATGACAATAAATCTAGTTCAGTACTTGTAAAACGTTTAATTACTCGAATGTATCAACAGAATTATTTGATTTATTCGGTTAATGATTCTAACCAAAATCGATTCGTTGGGCACAACAATTATTTTTATTCTCATTTTTTTTATTCTCAAATGGTATCAGAAGGTTTTTCAATCATTGTGGAAATTCCATTCTCGATGCGATTAGTATCTTCCCCCGAAGAAAAAGAAATACCAAAATATCAGAATTTACGATCTATTCATTCAATATTTCCCTTTTTAGAGGACAAATTATCTCATTTAAATTATGTGTCAGATATACTAATACCCCATCCCATCCATCTGGAAATTTTGGTTCAAATCCTTCAATGCTGGATTCAAGATGTTCCCTCTTTACATTTATTGCGATTCTTTCTCCATGAATATCATAATTGGAATAGTTTTATTACTCTGAATAAATCTATTTACGCTTTTTCAAAAGAAAATAAAAGACTATTTCGGTTCCTGTATAATTCTTATGTATCTGAATGCGAATTTTTATTAGTTTTTCTTCGTAAACAATCCTATTATTTACGATCAACATCCTCTGGAGCCTTTCTTGAACGAACACATTTCTATGAAAAAATAGAACATATTATAGTAGTGTG